CATTCTCTCCTCTTTTTGAACAGAATATCCAAACCACACCTTCTTTTTTTTGATACCCCCGGGTTAATGAAACTCATTTTTCGAAACTGGATGAGAGAGGGAACAGAACTAAAAATTTCAGATTATATAGAAGAAAAAAAAGAGAAGGACAAAAAAGAAGAAAACAAAAGAAAAGAAAAAGCACGAATAGAAATAGCAGAAGCCTGGGATACCATCCCATTTGCACAAGCAGTAAGAGGTTTAATGTTAATAACTCAATCGACTCTTAGAAAATATATTCTATTACCTTCATTAATAGTAGCTAAAAATATTGTCCGTATACTACTATTGCAATTTCCTGAATGGTCTGAGGATTTCAAGGAATGGAATAGAGAAATACATATTAAATGCACCTATAATGGTGTTCAATTATCAAAAAGAGAATTTCCAAAAAATTGGTTACTAGACGGTATTCAGATAAAAATACTATTTCCTTTCTGTCTAAAACCTTGGTACGGATCTAAGTTAGGGTCTTATTATATAGATCGAATTAAAAAGAAAGGGCAAAAAGATGATTTTTCTTTTTTAACAGTTTGGGGAATGGAGACTGAACTTCCTTTTGGTTCTCCCCGAAAGCGGCCTTCCTTTTTTGGACCCATTTTAAAGAAACTTGAAAAAAAAATTGGAAACTTCAAAAAAAAATATTTTATAATTCTACAAGTTTTAAAAGCAAGAACAAGCTTTTTTCTAACTATCTCAAAAAAAACAAACAAATGGTTTAGCAAAAGTATTCTATTATTAAAAATAATAATAAAAGAAATCTCAAAAATAAAAAGAATTCTATTTAGTAGATTGAAAGAAATAGATAAATCAAGCGAAACGAAAAAAGAAAAAGGTTCTATAATGCGTAATCAAATAATTCATGAATCCGTGAATCAAATTAGATCTACAAGTTGGACAAATTATTTACTGACAGAAAAAAAAACGAAGGATCTAACTGATAGAACAAGTACAATTAGAAAAAAAATAGAAAAAATTACAAAAGAAAAAACAAAAGTGACTCCAGGAATAAATGTTAATCCTAATACTAATAAAAGTAGTTCGAATGCTAAAAGATTCGAATTACCAAAAACTATTTGGCAAATATTAAAAAGGCGCAGCGCTCGATTAATTCGTAAATTTTATTTTTTTATAAAATTTTTCATTGAAAAGATATACATAGATATACTTCTATCTATGATTAATATTCCCAGAATGCATACAAAACTTTTTAGAAAAACTCTTATTGATAAACCCATTTTAAATATTAAAAAAAATCATGAAAAAGGTAATAAAACTAATGAAACGAAAATTGACTTTATTTCAACTATACAAAAATCCTTTTATAATATTAGTAATAATAATTTACAGAATGTTGATGGATTATCCTCCTTCTCACAAGCATATGTATTTTACAAATTGTCACAAATCCAAGTTCTTAAATTAAACAAGTTAAGATCTATTCTTGAATATCACGGAACACCCCTTTTTCTTAAAACTTCAATAAAAACTTATTTTGGAAGACAAGGAATAATTGATTCTGAATTCAAAGCTAAGAAACTTCGGAACTCGAAAAAAAATAAATGGAAAAACTGGTTACTAAGTCATTATCAATACCATTTATCTCAGATTAGATGGTCTAAATTAATAGCACAAAAGTGGCAAAATAGCACCAATCAATGTCATACAATTCAAGATACAAATTTAAAGAAAGAGGGTTCATATGAAAAAGAACAATTAAGTTATTATAAAAAACAAAGCGATTACAAAGTATATTTATTACCAAATCAGAAATATAATTTTCAAAAATACTATATATATAATCTTTTATCTTATAGATCTATTAATTATGAAAAGAAGGAGGACCCATCCATTTATAATTATAGATCACCATTCCAAGTAAATAAGACTCAAAAGAATTCTTATAATTACAACACACAGAAAAGAAAAACATTTGATAGATTAGCCTATATCTCTATCAATAATTTTCTAGGCAAAAGTGATATTATATATATGGAAAAAAATACGGATCGAAAATATTTTGATTGGAAAATCATCAATTTTTGTCTTAGAAAAAAAATAGATATTGAAGCCTGGGTCAAGGTCGATACCAACAAGAATCAAAATACTAAGAACGAGGATACTAATTATAATTATCAACTAATTGATAAAATTGATAAAAAAAACCTTTTTTATCTTATGGTTCATCAAGATCAAGAAAGCAATTCCTCAAAAAAAAAAAAAAAATGGGATTGGATGGGAATGAATGCAGAAATACTAAGTCATCCTATACCAAATCTGGAGCTTTGGTTCTTCCCAGAATTTTTACTACTTTATAATGCATATAAAATGAAACCCTGGTTTATACCAAACAACTTCCTTTTTTTTAATTTTAATAGAAATGAAAATCTTAGTGAAACTCAAAACATCAATAGAAAGCAAAAAGAAATTATACCGTCGAACGAAAAAAAATCTTTTGAATTAAAAAATCAAAAAGAAAAAGAATCTGAAAACCAAAGAGATCTTAGATCAAAGGTGCAAAACCAAGAAAATCCTGTATCTATTCTTTTAAATCAAGAAAATGAGATTGAAGAAATTTATTCAGAATCAGACATGAAAAAACTACAAAAGAAAAAACAATACAAGAGTAATACGGAAGCAGAACTAGATTTCTTCCTGAAAAGATATTTACTTTTTCAATTGAGATGGGATGGTGCTTTGAATCAAAGAATGATCAATAATATCAAAGTATATTGTCTCCTGCTTAGAATGAAAAACCCAAACAAAATAACTCTATCTTCTATTCAAAGGAGAGAAATGAATCTTGATATAATGCTGATTAATAAGAATTTAACTTTTACAGAATTGAGGAAAAGGGGGATATTGATTATCGAACCTCTTCGTCTGTCTGTAAAAAAATCCGAACAGTTTATTATGCATCAAACCATAAATATTTCATTAATTCATAAGAGTAGGCGTTGTACTAATCAAAGATACCGAGAGCAAAGATATGCCGATAAGGAAGATTTTGATAAATTTATTCAAAGACATCTAACTGGAAATAATTATTCTGATTTTCCTTTCCCTGAAAATATTTTATCGTCTAGACGTCGTAGAGAATTAAGAATTCTAATTTATTTCCATTCAAAAAATAGAAAAAGTTTGGATCAAAATAGAATATTTTGGAATGAGAATAATTTTCAAAGTTGTGGTCAATTTTTGAATGAGAATAAAGATATTGATATACATCAATTAATTAAATTAAAATTCTTTCTTTGGCCCAATTACCGATTAGAAGATTTAGCATGTATGAATCGATATTGGTTTGATACAAATAATGGCAGTCGTTTCAGTCTCTTAAGGATACATATGTACCCACAATTGAAAAGCGGTTAATGATACTTTACGTCCTATATCATATCTGATATATGAAAGTAAACAAATGCACATATAACTTGTCTTACATTTTAGTCTAATATATATGATACTAATTTAATGTAATGAGGTATCCATTATTTTATTTCTAAAAATGCATCAAAAAAATCTTCTTACTTTTTAATTTTAAGATAAGATTTAAACAATTCTCTTTTGAAAATGCAAAATATACAATTTTTTTGTATGCATATCCGAATCCAATTTAAATTGGATTGATTTATTTGATTTGATGAAATTAGATATAGAATTCCATAAAAAATGAGTTTATTGTGTATATCAAATTAAACTAACTCACATTATTGATCAGTAAAATTCATATTTGTAAAAAAAGGGGGGATTATTTTATGGTAAAAAATTCATTTATTTCAGTTTTTTCACAAAAAAAAAAAGAGGAAAACCCAGGTTCTGTTGAATTTCAAGTATTCCGTTTTACTAATAAGATACGACGACTTACTTCCCATTTGAAATTGCACAAAAAAGACTATTTATCTCAGAGAGGCCTGCGGAAAATTCTAGGAAAGCGCCAACGCCTGCTCGCTTATTTATCAAAAAAAAATAGAGTACGGTATAAAGAATTAATTAGTCAGTTAAATATTCGAGAGACAAAAACTCGTTAATTTGAAAAGTTATTTTAATTTTGATGACCCTCTTTTTTGTTTTCAGCAATTCATGGAAGAATGAATCGGGAAAAAACCTATGACTGCACCAGCTACAAGAAAGGACCTCATGATAGTCAATATGGGTCCTCACCACCCATCAATGCATGGTGTTCTTCGACTCATCCTTACTCTAGATGGTGAAGATGTTATCGACTGTGAACCAATATTGGGTTATTTACACAGAGGGATGGAAAAAATTGCAGAAAACCGAACAATTATACAATATTTGCCTTATGTAACACGTTGGGATTATTTAGCTACTATGTTTACAGAAGCAATAACTGTAAATGCACCAGAGCAGTTGGGAAATATTCAAGTACCTAAAAGAGCCAGCTATATCAGAGTAATTATGTTGGAGTTGAGTCGTATAGCTTCTCATTTGTTATGGCTTGGACCCTTTATGGCAGATATTGGTGCACAGACTCCTTTCTTCTATATTTTTCGAGAAAGAGAATTAATATATGATCTATTCGAAGCTGCCACCGGTATGCGAATGATGCATAATTATTTTCGTATTGGAGGAATAGCCGCTGATCTACCTCATGGCTGGATAGATAAGTGTTTGGATTTTTGCGATTATTTTTTAAGGGAGGTTGCTGAATATCAAAAGCTTATTACACGAAATCCTATTTTTTTAGAACGAGTTGAGGGGATAGGTATCGTTAGTGAAGAGGAAGCAATAAATTGGGGTTTATCAGGACCAATGCTACGAGCTTCCGGACTACAATGGGATCTTCGTAAGGTTGATCATTATGAGTGTTATGACGAATTTGACTGGGAAGTCCAATGGCAAAAAGAGGGGGATTCATTAGCCCGTTATTTAGTACGAATCGGTGAAATGATAGAGTCTATAAAAATTATTCAACAAGCTCTGGAAGGAATTCCAGG